TTTTTTACAATCCAAATCAAACAAATATTTCAAGAATTCCCATATTCGTATTTTGGAAGGGAGGGGGAGGGGAGTGACATATTTCGCACTTACCACTTTTTACTTTTTATTGTTTTGTAAATTTGATTTATGCTGTGCTTTATTGACTCGTTTCCTATCATGACTGAAGGATTCAAAATCGATGGGATAACCCTTTTCGAAATCCGAAGAAGTTACCATAGAACTCCTTGGATTATCTTTCAACCGCTCAATAAATTACTTCTTCGAAATGCTAAAAAACAAGATTACTTTATTATTTTCTATTTTTTTTATTAACTTGATTTTTTTTAGAAATATATGCCCGATATCTTTCTTCCTTCATTGATTTGATTCTTTTTTTAATGGCTACCGGGATTCATATTGAAAATAATAAGAAATCTATAAATTAGAAAATCATAAGAGTTGCCTTTCGATTATTTTAGATCGATTGGAATCAACAAAAATGAAATAGATAAGGGAAAGAAATAGATGAAGCAAAGAAATAGAATTGAGATACTATGTACATTCCGTATATTTAATTGATATTAACATGTATGAAGATCCATATACATATTGTAGATTGTAGATTGATCTCGATTCCGTTTGTATCTTTATCCATTACAATAATAAGAATAGATAGTATGGTATGGTCGAAAGATTCATTTATAAATCTTTCGACCATACTATCGGATCTCATAGGCTACTTCTGATTCTAGTTCGTTCATTTCATTTACGATGGCAAATTGAATTTTTTGAGTTCAGTTCTTAAATCATTGATAAGAACTAAGAAATCAAGTTTCATTCAAATTAATCACTTTGACTTACCGTTTTTACGTATATTATAAGCAAAAAAGCAGTAGGAACTAGAATGAACAGTGCAGTAGCAATAAATGCGAGAATATTTACTTCCATAATCTCATCGTTTCGTTTTTTTTTTTACTTCGCAATAACTCGGGATTTAATCCCATAGAGATGATAAATCTTTCGCTTGGAAATTCAAGGGGATCCGATTCAATATCATGAATAACAATATCTGACCTATCAAGTCGATTCATTGTCGAGAATTGAATAGTATAACATAGGCAGATCTTTTATCCATATACCAATACAACCTTCGATATACCAATACAACCTTCGATTCCTGATTCACTCAAAAGAATTCCTTGCCTTTAACTGGAATTTTTATTTATCATTCTTTTCTATTCTGTCTTTTCGATAACCTACCGCCTTCTTGTACAACCATCTAACCACTTTCCACTTCCATTGTTTCCAAATGGTTTCCAAATAAACCCAAACAAACACTAGACAGAAAATAGAAAAAGGGAAAGGAAGGAGTTAAGTTTGAAATTGCTTTTTTTAATGATCTAATTTAATTTTCTTGGAAAACAAAGAAAAAGAAGTGTCATAAATCATAAAGACGAGTGCTGGTATAAACAATAGGGTATTCCATCAAATTTATTTAAAGTTTGTTCTTTCTTCGACAAAGACCCTTACCCTTAACAAAAAGATTATTCATTCCCTCTCTAAGAGGGGCAAGAGGGGCTTGCGAGATCCTTGTTGGATCTTTATTTTCTTAAGTTTATTAAGAATATCTCCTTTCCTTGGATTAGGAATCGAATGCATGTATCAAAAGTTCGGCGTGACATTGGAATGAGTATGATACTCGATTCTATTCCATATACGGATCGGGAGCAGTCAAAAAAAAACCAGACCCAACACGGCATCCCTTGAAATCTTGAATATGGTGCTACCACTAATTGTAGCAATTCACACATGTCCCTTTCTCATCAACTGGTACCGATTGATGAGAAATGCGAAATGAAAAAGAAGGATACCACTGGGAATGAAACTCGACCATCTGTACCCAGTTTAACAGAAAATGGAAAGATATATTGATGTATTTTTTTTATTGGATTTGGATACGTCGGGACTGACGGGGCTCGAACCCGTAGCTTCCGCCTTGACAGGGCGGTGCTCTGACCAATTGAACTACAATCCCGGATAAATAAAATGTACAGCATCATTTTCTTATCATTTCATTCAAACCATTTCTATTTCAAACCTTTTCTATTTATATTTAGATTAAAAGTGTCCTGTTGTAACAGAGACATGAGTGATATCCACATGAATATACACTTTAATGAAAATTGCATGGATTTTTGATTATTAGTAATCCTTTTGTTATTGCCAAATCGATTGAGAATCCATTTTTCAATGAAAAAAAAAGAGTATTTTTGTCTTTACTTTATTCTTTTCATTAGACTTTATACGTAATAATCCTAATCAGGATCGTTGGCAAGATCAGAATCCGAATTTATGGGACCAACTAAATAGCGGCGGGGATATATCAGAAAATTTTCCTTTTTTGATTCTTTCGTATCTGCCATTTTTGGAAAACAAGAGAAGAGGGGTTATTTCATTTCACGGTGAATCCGCGAATTCTTATTATTGGGCCGAGCTGGATTTGAACCAGCGTAGACAT